TCAAAAAGATCTCCCGTTCTCCCATCAAATATTCTACTCTTTCCCGGATACTCGGGTTCAAATATCCACGGCTTTGCCGTTTGTTTACTGGCTTTATATAATTCAGAAAACACTAGTTTTCTCGAAGCCTCTTGTTCATATCTCTCATCAAAAGGTGCTATTCGATAATGTCTATCTAGCAGACCTCCCGCTAACCCGAGCGAACATTCAAATATCTGTCCTACATTCATTCGTGAAGGTACTCCTAGTGGGTTAAAGACCATATCAACAGGCCTTCCGTCTTGCAAATAAGGCATATCTTGTCTAGGCAAAATTTTGGAAATAATACCTTTATTTCCATGTCTTCCAGCTACTTTATCGCCAACTTTTATTTTACGTTTCTGTAAAATATATACATGAATTGTTTCTGGATTATAACTAGAGCCCCCTTTTTTCTGGATCCACCTCACATCAATAACTCTACCCCGACCCCCTATAGGGAGTTTTAGACAAGTTTCTTTTGATGTGGATACCTGAATACCAAGTATGGCTCGTAATAATCGATCCTCGGGGGCATACGAAGACTCTTTTGCCATCTGGGGTGTTAATTTACCTACCAAAATATCACCTGTTTCTACCCATGATCCCAACCTCGCAATTCCATTTTTGTCTAAATTGCGGAGTAAATGGGTTTCTAAATGCGGTATTTCACTAGTGACCCTTTCGGGTCCTTGACTTGTCACATAAGTCTGAATTTCATATTTCCGGATGTGAAAAGAAGTATAAATATCTTCATATGCAAGACGCTCACTAATGAGTACCGCATCTTCAAAATTGTAACCTTCCCACGGCATATAAGCCACTAATACGTTTTTTCCCAAAGCTAGTTCGCCCCCAACTGTAGCGGCACCATCTGCTAAAAGTTGTCCCTTTTTAATGCATTTACTCCGCGGAATCCGGGGTTTTTGGTGCAAACAAGTATTTTTGTTGGAACGTTGATACATAACTAATGGAATGCTTTGAGTATCCCCATTACCAGATAAAACGATCTTATCCGTATCGGTATAAATGATCTTTCCCTCATGTTCGGCTATAGCGAGAACCCCCGAATCCAGGGCCGCTTGGCGTTCCAACCCGGTTCCAACAATGCATTTCTCGGACTGAGAAAGCGGAACTGCTTGACGTTGCATATTAGAACTCATTAAAGCTCGATTTGCGTCGTTGTGCTCGATAAAAGGAATGAGGGAAGCTCCAATAGAAAAATATTGGAAAGGAAAAATACTTCGAAGATGCACCTGTTCCCACGCAATAGTCAGGAATTCTTGACGGTATCGAGCCGGAACAACCTGTTCTTCCTGAATACCTTGATTCAGGGCCAAAGAATTTACCGTGGATACCATATAGTATTCATCCCTACTTGGTGATAAAAAAAGCATCTGTACCCTTGTGGATCTCTCTGAAATTTTATAAAAAGGACTTTCTAGAGATCCCAAAAGACCAATTCTTGCATGAATTGCTAAGGATCCAATAAGTCCAACATTAATGCCTTCAGACGTGTCAATTGGGCAAATACGCCCGTAGTGACTAGGATGGATATCTCGTATCCGAAAACTAGCCGTTCGCCCTGTCAATCCTCCAGGTCCTAAATAACTCAATTTTCGTCCATGAACAATTTGTGTCAATGGATTAGTTCGATCCAAAACTTGAGATAATGGATGTAACCCAAAAAAAGATTCATAAGTCGTTGTTAGTGGAGTTGAAGTTACCAAATTCTGAGGAGTCGGTATTAATTTATGCCGAATTGCTCCACATATCGTTCCTCGAATCACATTTTCTAAACGAACCAGAGCCAATCCAAATTGATCTTGTAAAAGATCTGCTACAGAGCGAATACGTTTATTTTTCAAATGATTCATATCATCAAGTGTACCCATTCCAAATTTCATTCCAATCAAATGATCCGTAGCTGCCAATATATCACGCGGTAACAAAAACGTATTTTTGGGGGGTATATCAAGATTCAGTCGACGGTTCATATTTCGTCGACCAATCCTTCCTAATTCGCATTTTTGTTGAAAGAATTTTTTTTGTAATTCTTTACATAAAGATTCCGAAAATACCGGGTCCCCCCCTACACAAGCAAACTGTTGATAAAACTCCAAAATGGCATTTTCCTTTGACCCAAAAATTTTTTTCTCTTTATCATTCAAAAAAGACAAGAAAATTTCCGGGTAACAAACATTATCCAGAATTTCTTTTAGATTCGAACCCATAGCTGATGATAGAACTAAAATAGATATTTTCTGTTTCCTACTCACACGAGCCCATATCCTTGCTTTTCTATCAATCTCTAATTCTGATCTTCCTCCCCAATCTGATATTATGGTGCCGGTATAGACTGAAATTCCATTATGGTCCAAGTCCGACCGATAATAAATACCGGGGCTTTGCAATATTTGATTGATCACAATTCTGTATATTCCATTTACGATAAATGTTCCCAGGGAATTCATTAGAGGAATGTTTCCAATAAAAATGGTTTGTTCTTGCATCTCCCTGCCGGTTTTCCAAATTAATCCTGCGGATACATATAATTCAGAAGAATATGTAAGTGATTTATACACAGCATCCTTTTCTTTTATCACTGGTTCTACCAATTGATGGGTTTCGACAAATAATTGAAATTCAATTTCTTGATCTATATCTTCAATTTTTGGAAACTTATAAAGCTCTTCCGGTAAGCCCTGATCAATGAACCGACAAAATCCTTCAAATTGGATCTGATTAAACCCGGGTATTGTAGACATCAGCTCATTTCCCTCTCGTAACATTTGACCCCAACCCCTCATTTGTTTAAACATCCCAGTTTTTGATCATTCGTTATTGAATCATATCGATCGATCTAGCTCTGATGGAATTTATATTCTGTTTACTAAATCACATAAAATTTGATTAAAAAATGCCACATATATGGAACGTATGAAATACAGAATACAGAAAATGAACTACTCATACTAAATACTGAATTTACAACAGATATAAGAGGAAAGAGGTTGATAAAACATTTTTTTAAAAAGAATTAGGCTGATTAATTAGATATATTTAGGTTCCCTTTCTACCATTATTATATTATAATATTAATTACTCCAATTAATTACTTCGATTGGATACTCAAAAAGAAACAGATCGTAGGATTTGATCCCTTCACCGAGATAAGAATAATAAGAAAAATTGATAGAGTTTTTTTATTACTTAATGCCTTTTGGTTTTTTTTTAACCTATTTGCGTAGAAAAGATATATTTTAGTAACAGTTATTATAATTTGTAATAGCCGCTTGTATTGTAAAGTAAAGCGAGTTTTAGTTAGTAAATAATCAATTTTAATACGTGCCTTGATATCTATATATCGTATATAAACAATTGTCTGTGTAATTTCTGTTATGGTTCCGGGGTTTACATATAGTCATAATTGGTGTTATAATTCAAATTGAGAAAAAGAAAATAGAAATAAAGAGTTTTGTGAAAAGACGCAATAATAATGATTAGTTATCATTTGGATTTTCTTATGTCATTAGGGAAACATGCTTTGAAGTCAGAATCTAAGACCCGTTCATGAATTCGCAAATAGTTAATGGTTCCAATTTCTTATGATTTTTGACTTTTGTGACTGGAAGTCTTTTTTTGTTCAAGTACTACAATAAAAAAGTGCATTAATCCACCCCAAAAGATACTATTTGCATCTATTTTTTTTTGGCGGCATGGCCGAGTGGTAAGGCGGAGGACTGCAAATCCTTTATTCCCCAGTTCAAATCCGGGTGCCGCCTGATTCTTAAAAAAGGGAAATAGACTAATCCCTTATCGCCTTCTATAACCTATAACTCACTGAATTATTCCCCAGCCCGATTAAAGGCAAGGGTCTCTTGATACTGATTCGAAGCATTTAGTGCGCTGTCAATCTTTGTATCTATAATTCAAAATTCAAGGAGATTTTTGAGTAAGTAGCAAGCAATAGGAGTATAAGTTTTGAGAGCCCTTACTTTACATTCCTATTGGAGCCAATTGGGTGCGGGGTAATATACTAACTAAGTAGTAGTTAATAATTGCAGAAGGGATAAGGGATATAGTTTGTATACAAACTAAAAAGAATCCCTTAGTACTCAGGTATTCAATTAAGGTTGGATTGATAAACCTTCTTTTCATTAACCGGTGGAATAGCCTATTTAAAATCATGGGGTAATTTTTTATATGTTATATATATATGTGAATTTCTTGGATTAGTTCATTAAATTTAAAAAGAGTCCGACACTTTTTTGACTATGTACCATTGATTTCACTATTATTAGTAAACAATAATGGAATAATTCCTTCATATTCATAGAAATAGGGGACATAATTCACATGGATATTGTAAGTCTCGCTTGGGCTGCTTTAATGGTAGTCTTTACATTTTCTCTTTCACTTGTAGTATGGGGAAGAAGTGGACTCTAGAAATACTAGTTAACGTAGCTAATTTTAACTAATTTTGTTTTTGGTTGAGGAATCAAACCGTATCAATTGTTTTAGAGATCACTCCCTAAAGTATTTTTACAGATACTTTTATTATGTTTCTTTTTTGAAAAAAAAAATTCGAAATCTAATAATTGGAACTGTAAAATTAAAGTAAGAGTTGCCTTTGGATTATTTCGGATTGATCAGACTGAATACAAATCGATCAAATAGCTGGAGCAAAACAATAGAATTAAGATCAATATGTACATAACGAGTGCATTATAAATTAGTCAATATTAAATATCTTAATTATTAATATTAAGTCTGTATCTTTAGTATAGTCCAACTTTCTAAACGACAAAAAAAAAAAGAAAAATCTATCTAATACTAAATAAATAAAAAAAATCGAAAAAGTATGGTAGAAAGAAATCTATTTCTTTCTACCATACTGCTATCAAATAGCATCGAATACTGATGATTCTAGCCTGCTCTTCAGCTAAGAAACGCAATTGCAATACCCTTATAATTCTATTTTTAAATCATTGATAAAGAACTAAGAAGTCAAGTTTCATTCAAACTAATCATTTTGGCTGACCGTTTTTACATAAATGATAAGTAGAAAAGCAGTAGGAACTAGAATGAATAGCGCAGTAGCAATAAATGCAAGAATATTTACTTCCATAATTTCATCGTTTTTTAAGTTCGCAATAACTCGGGATTTAATCCCATAGAGATGATCAAAATGAAACCTGTAAATTCATCGGATTAATATCATGAATTTATATCATGAATAACAATACCTTAACTATCATATCAATTCGCCGTTGCAAATTGGATAGTATAACATAGGCGAATCTTTTATCTATACTGAATCAAAAATAAATATAAATGCCGATATATATTATAGAATTCGTGATCTAATCAAGATATCATTCTTTTTTTTTTACCATAAACTAAAGTTTTCCTTGTACAATAAATCATCGAACGAAGTCTCATCTGACCACTTTTCTTTTTTTACACTTCCATTAGTTACAAAAAAAACTAAAAAAAAAAAGAAAAAAATGGATGAAAAACGGACAAAAAAAGATAAGGGGTGAAGTTATAAAATACCTTTCTTTTTAATACTTTTTTTATTTATTTTATCTTGTAAGAATAAAAAAAAAGTATTAAAAAGACGAGTACTGGGACAAAAAATATAATATTGTATCAAATTCCGTAATTATTTTTTTTCGGTTTTTGCTGGAACTTTAATTCAAGTGGAAATTGAATTATTACTAAAAAATTTTATATGAAAATGAAGATTTTCATTTAGAAAAAAAAATGGCCTTTATGGAGGGTCTAAAAAAATATAGTTATTTACCCTTTCTTTTATTGGTTGTTGGATCCGTCGGGACTGACGGGGCTCGAACCCGCAGCTTCCGCCTTGACAGGGCGGTGCTCTAACCAATTGAACTACAATCCCAAGGAATTAAGGTAGACAATCTCTTTTTTTATAATTAGATTCAAACCATTTATAGTTCGAATGTTTGTGTTGTAAAAGAGAAGGGAGTGATAAGTGATATGATATATTGATATCTGCATGAATATGTACTTGAATGAGAACAACAGGAATTACTAGTCAATTTTCTTCATGTCAAAAAAAATGGTGAAAAATTCTTTCACTAAAACTAAAGAAAACGGGTTTTCCTTTTTTCCTTATACTTTACTTTATACTTTTTTTCTTTTCAAATTATCACATAATATGAATCGAGATTATTATCTGGATCAACTATTTCCCGGAACAAATAAAAATTACTAGAACAAACAAATCACAAACAGACATTTTGACTCTTTTATATATTCCACGTATCGGCCGTTTCGGAAGGACAAAAATCTTCATCTCAGAGTGGGTGAGAGGGGTTTTGGGCCGAGCTGGATTTGAACCAGCGTAGACATATTGCCAACGAATTTACAGTCCGTCCCCATTAACCGCTCGGGCATCGACCCAGGAAGAATCAACTCCATTTTAGGTTTATTGATTAGGCTTATTGATAATCCATGATCAACTTCCTTTTATATTATAGTACCCTACCCCCAGGGGAAGTCGAATCCCCGCTGCCTCCTTGAAAGAGAGATGTCCTGAACCGCTAGACGATGGGGGCATACATACCCAACTGCCATCATACTATGTTCATAGTATGAACAGTTTTTTGAAATTGTCAATATACTCTAATATCTATTATTGTTATTAATTATTAAATTCAAAATTGATAATTAGATTCTTAGATTCAAGGGATCTTTGCGTCTGACATGATTACATAAAAATTTTTTATCATTTCATTTTTTGAATAATTCATTCAAACCATTCGAGATTCAATCTATAAACTAGAAAACTCAAAAAATCTATTCTAAAATCTAAATTTTAGGATTTGATTATTCTTATATAAGATAAGATAACTATTTTTAATTTTTTTTTTATAATAGGAAATAGAAAAAAGAGTCCATTTAAAGGATCCGTTCAGGACTTTCTTTATCTACAAAAAAAAAAAAAGAAAAATAGAGGTTTAAGTTAAACAAAACCCATTATCGCATTTAGAAACGAACCACTAGTTGATATCAGTCTACTTAATGTATATTTAAGTTCTAATATTCGAATTCGATTATATATAGAACTTAATATATGGACTATATATAGATATTTTTTATATCTAGTCCCTTTTTCGATATATAGAAATGATGACTTATATAGTAATTTATTATAAATATATATTAAAGGGCCCCTTTAACTCAGTGGTAGAGTAACGCCATGGTAAGGCGTAAGTCATCGGTTCAAATCCGATAAGGGGCTTTTGGATTTTTTCATCAAAAAAACGCCATCATATTTAAACGGGAAATAGAGTGTTTGTTGATTTTTAAAAGGACAAAGTCAGCAACCCTATAAGTATAATAACTTATTATATATATAAGTTAGTATATAGTAGTTTTAATTATAAAGTTGAACTAATCTTCATTATATTATAATGAATAAATACTAATAATCGTATAAGTGGTTTC